CATTCGGCTCCTTTATGGAAGATGGATCAATTCCTAGATATAGATATCTCTAAAATAAGACGTGAACGAAATAAAAAAATTCGATCCATAACATCTATGTCAGCTTTTCTGTTTGAATGCATTTAAATTCAAAAAAATTCGCTTTCTAGATGATCCCTCTAGAATAGGGAATAGGGTATTCTAACAATATTCCTAGTTACTTCGTTCTCTATTTCTATTTGAAACAATCCTTAGGAAAAGTATTTTATTTCCACCGAGCTAAAAAATATAATATGTCAATGTCTCTAGTAAACTAAAATCATCCTTTAATTTTATTAATTTATAGCTATTTTGCTTCAATCTTTTCTATCGAAAAGAAAAAATGGAAGATTTAGTTACGATTAGAAATAAGCTTTTCTATCTTTATCCATGGATCCTTTACTAATACTTATTAAATTGGAAGTATTAATCCAATAAAAAAAAAATTATGTTTCGCAATTAAATAATCCAATTTTTCAATTTTTAATTGATACTTGGATACAAATCACGAGAATTTATATTCTTCCTCGAATCTTTCGTTGAGAGGTAAAGGATTAAATCCTTTTAAGAAAAAAAGTTTTTGTTCGGAATATGAATCAAACCGAGGGATCCCTTAACTATAAAAGGAATTAATAAAACGAATCACACTTTTACCACTAAACTATACCCGCTACAATGGGATTATTGTATATAAATAAAACTTTTGTCGAACAAAACAAAGGTAATCGGACGTAATCAAGATAGGATCAAAAAAAATAATAATGAAAATTATAGCATTGGTATGTTTGTTTTGGTTTTGTCAGTAGACCTAATTAGATTAGTAAAAGAGCACTCCTAATTCAAAATGAAAATAAAGAAAGAACAAGTTCTTTCTTTTGCTGGAGGATTTTTAACAGAACATATAGGACTCGATAAAACTATTTATGTTATGACATAAGAATGCATTGCACAACAATCCACAGTTCCTTATTTTTTTTTTCTAGTAACGGAAAAAAATAAGAAAATAAAGAATAATAAAAAACGACACTTTGATTCTATAGAATGAAATTCTATATCATAGGAATGGAAAGATCCCTTCTTCTGATTGTTGTTTGAATAATCAATAATAAGCATTTTTGTTTTCAAACAAATCATTTTATCTATGAGTTGGAATGGAACAAAAATGGCCCGGCTAGGTACTGACCAGGCCAGGCCGTGAAAAGAAAAAAAAGCTCTTTTGGAAGAAGAGGTATTCTTGCTTTTTTAGTTTTTTTTTTTATTCGAAATATCTCTTTAGAACCTTTTCTTTATCTAAATGGGATTGCTTATAAAAGTAGTATATATTAAAGTTGTATATCAATATAGTAAAAAAATAATAAAGAAAGGATTTTTTTTTTTCGAGCCTTTTTTTTTGTGTAATGTAAGATAGTAATTATCCTTTTTCAATTGGGAGAGATGGCTGAGTGGACGAAAGCGTCGGATTGCTAATCCGTTGTACGAGTTTTTCGTACCGAGGGTTCGAATCCCTCTCTTTCCGTTTCTGTTTTGGTATTTTATTTCTTTTTTTTTTCAAAACCTTTCCTTTGTTTTTTTTTATTTATATTATAATAAATAAGGATGTACAATAGATAAAATCCTAAGTAAGAACATTGAAAAATTTAGCAAATAAAAAGAAAGGCCTTTTTATTCTTCACGTCCAGGATTACGTCCTGGATCATTAGATAGGAATCCAAAGATGAAGAGAGAAACAAAAAATATCACTACTGTGTAAACAAAGAGTTTGAGAGTAAGCATTACACAATCTCCAAGATCTTAAAAAAAAAAAAGAGAATAGATTCTCCATTTTTATACCCCATAATCCTATTTTGACACCAACAAAATGATTTTTCGAAATCAAAAAGAATTTTCAGAAATTCATTTGGAATAAGAGTCGAGTCTTTCATTAAAAAAAAATATCTTTCGGATGACTCGAAAAGGGTTTTCAATAAATGAAAAAGAATCAGAATGAGGGGGAGTCAGATTTTTTGCAGCTATCTAAGAATTGTTTGAATCGAGGGTTCGTCCTGTAAGACTTATCCGATCTTATCCATTGTTCAATTTTTTTTGAATAAATGATGTCTAGAACAGTATTAAAGATCTCATCGAAAACTTACAGCAGCTTGCCAAACAAAGGCTAAGAGAAAAAAGAGAAGGGGTATTACTGGCATAAAATCTACGATTGGATTCAAAAAAGCATAGGCCTCAGGTAATTTGGCTAAGAAAAAACTACTCGAATAAAGGGTGGAATGAAGACAGATACAGATCAAACTAAAGATATTAAGCATAACAAACATTTTTTTTCTTGGAGATAATTGTATTTCGATTGAGTTATTGTTATTGATAATTGATATCCCTTAAAAATGAAAAAAAAAAGTAAGGTATACCAAAAAATCCTTCTTTGAACTCACCCAATCAAAAATCCTTCAATTCTCAAAAAAGAATAGAAGAAATCATACTTTTATACAATATCTTAATTGAATTCTATGTAATGATCAATAAATTAAGTTTCGTTGTATATCTACACGTGTCAAAACCCTAGGAACAATAGAGTCCATAGATATTTATTTTATTTCAGATTGGAATTGACGAACAACCAAAAACAATACTAGTGTTTATTAGTATTGAATAGAAATCGAAATGGGGCGTGGCCAAGTGGTAAGGCAACGGGTTTTGATCCCGCTATTCGGAGGTTCGAATCCTTCCGTCCCAGGGAATACCTATTCTCTATATAGATAGAAATATCTATTATCAGAACAAGGAAAGGTTTTCTTTTTGAACTACCTTCTCTACTCTTTAAGAGTCAAATATTGGATATTATGTGATTATTGTTTCTGATTTTTAATAATTCTATTATTCTTTAAATCCTATTTATTTTTTCACAAATTAAATTCAAATAAGATCCATATAGATGGAACTGAATCGAGTTGTGATCTAGGAACATAGATTCGAAGAATTGGAAATAAAGAAAAAGGGGGTTGCAAAAGAGGTTGAATGCACTTTTCATCGTATGTCCATCCCCTTATACTTTAAATATTGAATATTCCTATTGAAATTGAAGTTAGTTACTTCAAAAAGTCTTATGTCCCATATAATAAGAATTAATTAACAATGTAAGATATCAATTTCGCTAATTGTGCTTGTACAAATTGGATTAAGAAATAATCAAGTTATATACATATCTATTTTGTTTGAACCTCATTTTTAGGCATTTTATTTCGGGGTTCTCATAAATAATTGTAAATCCATGTAATAATATAGACAGAGAGTAATTCATACATCCTATATTTCCCTTGCTTTAAATAAAAATTATTGAACGAAATCCCACCAGTCAAAGAAACTACGCGTAAAATGAGGAAATGCTTAATGTATTATTCTCGTTCTATTTCAGTGATAACGTTTTTTGTTTTTTTAAAAAGCCGTTAATTTGAAATATTTTATATTGGATATTCATTCCAATGACAATTGTTCAGTCTATCTGATAGAGGGAATTTTTTTTTTATGATTTTCTTTTTCAGTATGAAATGAAAGAAAAAGGGTCTAAATCTTCCTTTACATCAACTTTTTTTATCCACTCCACGAAAAAAAGAAATAAATTTCTTTTTCTATCTATAATCACTGAGGTTTAATTCAAAGATGGATTATTTATGATCATAAATGTAATCTTTAGTAAAACTTTATTCAAATAGTGATATCCCGGAATGATTTCTTATGAGTATTTGATATTCGAAGAAGTCTAAGATTGTTGAATATATCCTCTCAAGTTACTTGAAAATCTAGTGTAGATTCAATACAAAGAACTTTTTTCTTTAGAAATTAATTAATAAATAAAAAATAAAATAAAAATATTGCATTCATCCAATAAAAAGAAAATCGAGGGTGAAATTGAATTCTTTCTAAGACTTCTTTAGAAACCATCTAACGACCGAACAAATGACTATTCATGATTCCCTAATTGAATCAATTACATATCAGTTCCAAACTAGAGGCATGTTATGGTAAAACTTCGTTTGAAACGATGTGGTAGAAAGCAACGTGCGACTTGAAGGACATGATCAGTTGTGGATTCTCACATCCACCCTTTTGATTATATAGGAATGAAGGTGCTCTTGGCTCGACATCCTTTGTTCTGTTCCACTAGAACCCTCATTTTTTTTTTTGGTTGTAGTGTAAACAGTATGTGATGTAGCTCGAGTAGAAAGTATTGATTCATTTCTCAGGGCAAGGATCTAGGGTTAGTGCCAATTAATAAGTTGGAACAACTTCGTAAGTGTAGTCTATTTTCGATTTCTAAATCGAAAGGATCCAATTCGAGCAAGTTTCCAATTTGTTGGAATTAGTGAAATTCTTTTGATTCAAAGTGTATCGTGCGGGAATCAACCGTTTATGATTCTTTGATAGAAATAAATCAGAAAAAGGGGTATGTTGCTGCCATTTTGAAACGATTAAAAATCACCGAAGTAATGTCTAAACCCAATGATTCAAGGCAAAGATAAAATATTTTGGAACAAGGAAATATCTTTTTTTTTTTTTTTTTATTGTCTCCACAACTCGATCAAGAATAAGGAGTCCGAATATATTCGAAATGAGACAAAGAAAAAGGGGTTAGAGACCACTCAAAAAATCAAATGCCTAAGGGTTTTCTTTTGAGCTATTTCAGAGTTACTCAACTTGAGTTTTGAGAATACAAATGATTTTTTTTTTGAATTGGAAAAAGAAGAATAAAAAAGTATTAAATAATCATAATCTAATTTATTTGATTTAATGCTTTTATAAATCTATTTGACATTAGAATTGTATACATAGACATATCTTCTAATTTCTCGAGCCGTACGAGGAGAAAACTTCGTATACGTTTCTAGGGGGGGTTCTAGTTTATCTATGTCTATCCCAATGAGCCGTTTATCGAATCGTTGCAATTGATGTTCGATCCCGCAGAGAAGGAAGGGATCTTCGTAAAGTGGGTTTTTATGATCCGATAAATAATCAAACGTATTTAAATATTCCTGCTATTCTATATTTTCTTGAAAAGGGCGCTCAGCCTACAGGAACTGTTTATGATATTTTAAAGAAGGCGGGGGTTTGTTTTTACAGAATTTCGTCTTAATTAAAGGAAAGTCAACTAATGAAATACAAAAGAAGAGGGTGTGGGTGATTCGTATATAGTTTTGTATAAGTTTTTTCTACTATACTTTCTCCACTCCTCTTCTTTTGCTCTATTTATACTTTTTTTATTGTATTCTTTTCTAACTATTCATATTGACAAACGGTGTATTGAACAAATATAATTCGATCGTGTAGAAATGGATCTATCTATCTTCCTTATATTTTTCTTTCTTATATTTCGTTTTTTACTTTATTCAAAAAAAATATCTATATATAGATATGGGTTCGTTCGATTTCTTGTGATACAAACAAAAAGTTTTTTTGGTTAAAAAAAAATGGATAACATAAGCGAGAAGAGGCAGTCTAGCCAAATTGTCTTTTTTTATCTGAAAATTTTATTATTCTTATTGGATCTGTTTATTTTTATTTTTTCGATTCAGAATCAATTCGAATTTTATTGCTAGTTCGATGTTTTGATTACGTCGTGCAATTGAATTTCTTTATTTTATTACGATTGTATCTCCATATCCTAATTTTTTTGGGGGGGTTGCTAACTCAACGGTAGAGTACTCGGCTTTTAAGTGCGGCTAGCATCTTTTACACATTTATATGAAGTAACGAATTCGTTCATACCTTCGGTAGAGTTTGTAAGACCACGACTGATCCTGAAAGAAATGACTGGAAAAAACAGCATGTCGTTTTAATAGAGAATTCTGAAAATTTATTATTCATACTGGATCGGTTCAAAACCTTGTTTGAATTTTTAGTGAGAAAAAAAATGAAATTAATTCAGATTTGGGTCGAATGAATAAATGGATAGAGTCCTACGACCTCAATTAATTATAAAGAAAAAGCAACGAGCTTCTGTTCATAATTTCTTAATTTGTCTGATTGCCCGATCTAATTACACGTTAAAAAGATATTAGTACCTGGTACGGGAAGGGCTTTTCCATGAGTGGATGATTCTCCATTTTTTAATGAGTCCTAACTATTATCTATTTCCTATTCTAGGTTGTACATAAATGTGTGGAAGAAGCGGCATATTGATAAAGAAATTTGATTTTTCCAAAATCAAAAGAGCGATTGGGTTGAAATGAAAAAATAAAGGATTTCGAATCCATCTTCTTATCCTATAACGAATATAAACTAATTTGATTAAAAAAGGGAGGATAGAGAGTCCGTTGATGAGTCTACCTGTCTCCGAGGTATCTATTCTTTTCTTACTAAAATACCTTGTTTTGACTGTATCGCACTATGTATCATTTGATAAACAATAAATCCCTACCTTTTTTCTTTTTGGAGTCAAACCGAATTTCCAATGGAGGAATTTCAAGGATATTTCGAACTAGATAGATCTCGACAACATGACTTCCTATACCCACTTCTTTTTCGAGAGTATATTTATGCACTTGCTCATGATCATGGTTTATTAAATAGATCGATTTTTTTCGAAAATGCAGGTTATTACAATAAATCTAGTTCAATAATTGTGAAACGTTTAATTACTCGAATGTATCAACGGAATCCATTTTTGGGGCACAACAAGAATTTTTATTCTCAAATTTTCTCAGAGGGATTTGCAGTTATTGTGGAAATTCCATTTTCCCTACGATTAGTATCTTCCTTAGAAAGAAAAGAAATAGCAAAATCTCATAATTTACGATCAATTCATTCCATATTTCCTTTTTTAGAGGACAAATTTTCACATTTAGATTATGTGTTGGATGTACTAATACCCTATCACATCCATCTAGAAATCTTGGTTCAAACCCTTCGCTACTGGGTGAAAGATGCCTCTTCTTTGCATTTATTACGTTTCTTTCTCCACGAGTATTGGAATAGTCTTATTACTCCAAAGAAACATATTCCCATTTTTTCAAAAGGGAATCCAAGATTATTCTTGTTCCTATATAATTCTCATATGTGTGAATACGAATCTATCTTTCTTTTTCTTCGTAATCAATCTTCTCATTTACGGTCAACATCTTCTGGAATCTTTTTTGAGCGAATCTATTTCTATGTAAAAATAGAACATTTTGCCAAAGTCTTCTTTGATGATGATTTTCAGTGCATCCTATGGTTCTTCAAAGATCCTTTCATGCATTATGTTAAATATCAAGGAAAATCAATTCTGGCTTCAAAAGATACGCCTCTTTTCATGAATAAATGGAAATATTACCTTGTTAATTTATGGCAATATCGTTTTTTCGCGTGGTTTCAACCAGGAAGGATCGATATAAACCAATTATGCAAGTATTCTATTGACTTTTTGGGCTATCGTTCAAGCGTGCGACTAAATTCTTCAGTGGTACGAAGTCAAATGCTAGAAAATTCATTTATAATAAATAATGCTATGAAGAA